TAGGTAAGTGCTTTATCAGCATATGTAGCAAAGGAACATATCTAATTTAGCTCTTTCATGCTTACTATAACTAGTTATTTCGGTTTTCTACTGGCTGCTTTAACTATAACCCCAGCTCTATTCATTGGTTTAAACAAGATACGACTTATTTGAAATAAATTGAATGAAAAAATTGATAAAAACGAATATTTCTCTGAGATTCTTGGTATTCTATGGTTCTTTTACACATCAATTGTCAATTCTTGGTCATCGAGATTCATGGATAATTCAGATTAATATTTTTAAATGTATCTTACCTATTTTTTTATCCCCTTAAACAAACCGAAATGATTGAAGTTTTTCTATTTGGAATCGTCTTAGGTCTAATTCCTATTACTTTAGCAGGATTATTCGTAACCGCATATTTACAATACAGACGCGGTGATCAGTTAGATCTTTGATTGAGTAATATTTATTTCTTTTTTATTGACCTCCTTCCCGCAGGAGGTCCAATGCAAGTTGCAATTAAACTTTTTTGTTTTTTTTTTGTTCAAATATTTTATTGTGATTCGACATCAAATAAACTGACTCACGCTCTGTAGGATTTGAACCCACGACATCGGGTTTTGGAGACCCGCGTTCTACCGAACTGAACTAAGAGCGCTTTCTTATGCTTATGACAGGGGATACAACTGTACTGTAAAGAAATCTACCCCAATGCATCTTGCATACATATAGTATAAAAAACGGAAAATTATGTACAATTTGAATCGTTCTCAATTAATCCTCGTTACTGTCCATAGAAGAAGTAATAGGTAGGGATGACAGGATTTGAACCCGTGACATTTTGTACCCAAAACAAACGCGCTACCAAGCTGCGCTACATCCCTTTTTTTTTCAAATTGTTGGGCAGTCTCATTCTACAAAATACCTGTCTTGTTTTCCATATCTTCATTTTTTCCTCCATCTATATACAATTTTCTTATCATTTCTTCTCTTCCTTTTGGTTTCATATAAGAAAATCTTATACATATCATAAATATAAGAATTATATACATCTGAAACCTAACGTATAAAAAAGTTTTATCAGTAATGTTCAGGAACAGGGGATTAGATGAAAATCTAATCTATTGATTAATTGTACATATCTATTTTAGCATTTAGTTCGGAATTCTGTGTAAAATAAATACAAATGATCTTGAACTACAACATCTGACCATATACACATATGTATTACAATCCATAGGAAAGGAGGATTTTCAATGCGAGATATAAAAACATATCTCTCCGTAGCACCTGTGCTAAGTACTCTATGGTTTGGGTCTTTAGCAGGCCTATTGATAGAGATTAATCGTTTATTCCCGGATGCCTTGTCATTCCCATTTTTTTGATTCTAGTTATTGATTATGTGAAGAAATGAATAAAATTAGAGATACAATTCTACATGACTCAAATTTCGAATTTCCTCCCTCCTTTTTCAGTTCTTTCATTTCAGTTCCTTAGCTTTAGGATAGGGAGAAAAGAAAAAAAGTGTATGGAACCTCAACAAAAATGTGATAGATCGAAGATCGAATTTGGGAGACCTAAAATTTAAATGTGGATCCAGTCTAGGGAGGGTTCCGCGAAATCATAGCATAGAAAGAAGATACTTAAATTAAATAAGAATAATAATTTAGTGGATTTAGGATAGGAACAATTGATAGTTAGAAAGAAATTGTATTACTTAATTATTACTTCATAAAATTATTATTTTATTACTCTATAAAATATAAAATGAAAATTTTTACTTAATTACATTAATATTAATTTTTAAATTTGAATAAATAAGAATTTAATGATAATTGCAACGAAATTTTTAGAAAATTCCATTTCTAGTTAGTAACTTCTATTTAATTTATTTTTGTTTTCTTCTTCTTCTTCAGCTCGGATCGAAAATGTAAGAGTTAAGCCGATACAAAATTCAAAGGGGGTTTATGGCTAAGGGTAAGGATGTAAGAGTTATAGTTATTTTAGAATGTACCAGTTGTGCCCGAAATGATGTCAATAAGGAATCACCGGGTATTTCTAGATATATTACTCAAAAGAATCGACACAATACGCCTGGTCGATTAGAATTGAGAAAATTTTGTCGCTATTGTCACAAGCATACGATTCATGGGGAAATCAAGAAATAGATTGAACGGAACACATGTGTTCTTTTCAAGTCAAAGAAGAAAAAGAGCTTAACATATATTTAATTTTCATTTTTAATATAGAATATGAATAATGTGTATACATTATGCATACAAATCAAAGCCTATTTTGGTAGGATCTGAAGTAAATAAAATAAAGAAATAGAATTTTAGAGATAAGGAATAAACCATGGATAAATCCAAACAATCTTTTCGTAAATCCAAGCAATCTTTTCGCAAATCCAAACGATCTTTTCGTAGGCGTTTGACCCCAATTAGATCGGGGGATCGAATCGATTATAGAAACATGAGTTTAATTAGTCGATTTATTAGTGAACAAGGGAAAATATTATCTAGACGGGTGAATAGATTGACTTTGAAACAACAACGATTAATTACTATTGCTATAAAGCAAGCCCGTATTTTATCTTTGTTACCCTTTCTTAATAATGAGAGACTATTTAAGAATAAAAAATCGGAGTCGATCCCCCGAACTCGAATTACTCGTCCTAGAAAAAAAAAAATAGACATACTCCTCGATTGACTCCAAACTCCAATCGTAACTCAAGCTCAGATGTGTTTTTTGTTCGAAAAGGCCTAGAATCTATAAGAGTGGGTTCCGGTGTTAAAAGAAAAAAAAATTCCCATTTTTTTTAAACATGTTCGTTCGTTCCTATTACTTATTTTTTTTTTTTTTTTTAAGTGATTTTTATTCTATCTTCCCGGAGAAGTCACTCCGGGGAATTCTGTTTCGTTTCAATCATTCCTTTACTGTACATGACTTTATAATCTACTTTATTTGAATTTGATTTGATGATCTTGTTGGAAATCATGTAAAGATAATTCTTATTTGATATAGCTATTTGTGCAGGTATTTTACGATTAAGAAGCAATTGCTTCTTGTACAGATTATGTATTAATCTACTATAACTATACAATACCGACTTTTCGCGAGTTATTGCATTTATCCGAGTGATCCACAAACGACGAAAATCCCTCTTTTGCCTGCCTCTATCTCGATGAGAGGAAGCCAAAGCTCTAATTTTTTGTTGAGTAATCGTTCGAATAAGTCTCGAATGAGCCCCTCTAAAGGTTGACGCAAAAAAACGAATTTTTGTTCGACGTCTACGAGCTATATATCTCCGTCTAACTCTTGTCATTGAATCAAATTAAAAAACCTTAATGAATAACTAATTGATTTCTATTCTTTCAGCCATCCTTTTATCCCCCTTGGTCGATGAATAACAAAACGGATTATTCCGATATATAAAATATGAATTCGAATGGCTTTTGCTACTATAACCTTCCTTACCACCATTTTTTATTCCTTTCGGGCATTTCACCTGAAAATAATAAATTCTAATGATACTAAAAAAAGTGGGTTCCTTCGTTTCTATGGTTATTTCTTAAACGGCGAGGTCCTCTCTATACACCGGAGCTTCTTCTTTCATTTAATCAATTCTTCTTTCATTTAATCAAATGGTATTGTGAACTTGTATAGTTCACACTCTTTGGCTCTACCCATCAATTATCAATTATAGAGTAATAGCTCTTTTCACAATAAGAGTTATCTATACAGTAACGGCATTTAATTAGGAAAGTTGGCTAGGTAGCTGACCCTCTTAGTCCGTTCTTTTAACAATGGGAGCATAATCTTTTTGCTTCTTATGATACCATTTCCTCCGCTTAATGGATAACTATTTACTACCTATGGGGAATTGCTTTTCATCTCAAATTTAGGTGATTGGATTTACACCAATGGAAACCATAAATTCCATACACAATACACAATATAGATATATGAAAAATCTTTTCCATTTACTCTATTCATTGGTGCCGTTCAGTAATACTGGAAAAATTTTATGATTTGTATTTGTTCGAACTCATGATCTGAACGAGTCGCACATACACCCTAGTACATGTTCCTCGACGCTGAGGACATTCTCTAAGAGCGGGAGATTTCGTAACATTTCTTATTGGCTGTCTTGCATTTCTAATAAGTTGTTTAATAGTTGGCATGTCGTATATATATATATACGTTGTATATATAATTAGAAATTAGAATGGAATGGGTTGGTTTAGATCGATCTTAACCTGAGAATTAATCTGATAATTAATGATTATCTATTTTTTCTATTCAATATAAAATCACAGAAAATTAAATTACGGTTTGAAATAGATTTACAATAAAAAATCCTCGAAATCCTCAGGATCCGCCCCTACAAGATCAACAATGCCGTGAGCTTGGGCTTCTGTTGCTGACATAAAAATATCTCTTTCCATGTCTTGGGCTACAACCCAAAGAGGCATACCTGTTCTTTGTACATAAACCTTTGTGAGGGTTTCGCGAAGTTTCACTATCTGTCTCGTTTCCCTGAAAAAGTCCCCTGATCTTCCGTCATAAAAAGAACTAGCAGGTTGATGAATCATAATCCTAACCTAATGTTATTGATATAACAGGTTCTTCTATCTCGCATGATTGGGCTAAATTAAAGGATAAAAAAAATAAAAAGAAGAAAATGGAATTGAACAACCGTACGGGCATTTCTATGTTGCATACGGCTCCGCAATGGAATTTACTTTATTCTTCTCTTCTATGTCTATCGAAGAAATATAATTTATCTGATTCAGATCGTTGAATTATCCATTTACCACCCTTCCTTTCGTAGGAGTAAAAAATACTATGATGGTTCTGTTGCTTTATATAGATATCTATATCTTATCTATGATTTAGCAATCCCAAAGTTCCCTTCTGATACGATCAAATAAGGAAAATTTATTTTTTTTCGTACTCTTTCATAAGATGAATATCAAAAAGAGACTTCTAGTGTGGAAGAAAAAAAGTTTGTGACGCTGAAATGTACTCCCGACACATAAAATCAACAAATCGGAAATACCCTTTGTTTCATACTACTATCTCGATACAAAATCTCATGTTATGAAAAAACAATAAAATAAAATAATGGTTTGTTTAGATCGAACTCGAAGTGCCATGCTATTATTACTTATTATTCATATTCAATATGGCGAAGGCATAGTGTTTCTTTTTTTTTCAAATCAAAACTCATTGGCGCCGAGCGTGAGGGAATGCTAGACGTTTGGTAATTTCTCCTCCGACCAGGATGAAAGATGCCATTGAAGCGGCTATTCCCATGCATATTGTATGCACGTCGGGCGTCACAAATTGCATAGTATCAAAAATAGCTATTCCTGATATTACCCATCCGCCGGGAGAGTTTATAAATAAATAAAGATCCCTAGTCTGATCTTCTATACTGAGATATACCATGAGACCAACAATAGTATTCGAGATCTCCTCCTTGACCTCTTGTCCTAAAAAAAGTAATCTTTCTCGATAAAGTCGGTTGATTAGGACAAAATCCTATCCTTTAGTCCTTTAGGAGCCGTACACGCACCTTTGGATGCATACGGTTCAAAATCAAAATGAAATGGAGAAAAAAGAATCAATGTGTCGATTCTTGTTCTATTTCTTTTTTCTTTAACTTAATAGGTTTTTCTAAAAATAGGTTTTTCTAAAAAAAACGTTTTTCTTCCATTTTTCAAAAAACATGAGATGTGTTCTCGCTTCCTTACCTATAAAAAAAGAATTTATTGAACTTATAGAAATTGAACTAATCTCTCTCATTGATGTATTATTTCATCGATATTCAAATCACGATGCAATTTTCTTGTTCCTGAATGGGCCCTTGCAATTCTTTTAGGTTCATGTTCTACTCCGGGAAAAGATCTGTCCGAATTTTATTTGCACATATAGGGCAAATAATCTCAGTACCACTTCTTTTTTTTTCAATTCGTTTCATGTCTTTTCCCAACTCAACTATTTGATGTATTCATCATGCTATTCTGTTGGTTATTGGTTGGACGTTTGAAATCACTCTTATAGTAACTCATCTTACTTATAATAATATAGTAAGGATAAGAATCCTTTATAATACAAGTAATAATCATACATATATTACCGATTTGGTATTTTCTGAACGGAGCCTGAATACTTTATTTTTATTTTTCCATTTTCCAAGTGAACCATAAATCCTCCTAATTGATAATATGGATCCCAAAATGCAAATATAAATAAATTGATCTAATTACACTTCACGCTCCGAATGATTGATGCTTCCCTCAATACAATATTTCTTGGGCGAAACAGAGGATATCTCGATCGGGGGAGAAAACGGGTAAATTCCATATGACTCAATATGTCTGACAAGTCGCACTATAACTCAACCCAAGTTGCATCTTCCTCTCCGGGATTCCGAAAAGGTACTTTTGGAACACCAACGGGCATTAATTTAAAGACAAAATTGAGTACTATACTTCGCGTTAATATGGAAACGTAACAATGGCTTTATCATCTTTATCTCTTTTTCTCTTTATTGTATTTTATACATAGATTTTTATACATAGATTGAAAGGTTTATATTGAAAGGTTTATAGAGTAAGACAGAATGAATAAAGAGAAAATTTAACTAACGTATCAATCGTTGGAATGATAAACAAGTATCTATGTATTTGTTTCCCGAAAGTAGGAGTAATCCTCCCATTGCGTATTGGTACTTATCGGGTATAGAATAGATCCGCTTCTCTTTGTTCTTACGAACAGAATTTTTCCCTTATTTTCAATGGAACGGAATAAATATTAACCTTTTCTCATACAGAATCTACTGAAAAGTTAGGTACATAGTATAGTCTTTTCCAATTCCAATGCGATAAAATAAAGTGACATAGTGTCTAGTTTTTTTTTGATAAAGGGGTATTTCCATGGGTTTGCCTTGGTATCGTGTTCATACTGTCGTATTGAATGATCCTGGTCGATTACTTTCGGTCCATATAATGCATACAGCCCTAGTTGCTGGTTGGGCCGGTTCGATGGCTTTATACGAATTAGCGGTTTTTGATCCCTCTGACCCCGCTCTCGATCCAATGTGGAGACAAGGTATGTTCGTTATACCCTTCATGACTCGTTTAGGAATAACCAATTCGTGGGGTGGTTGGAGTATTTCAGGGGGAACTATAACGAATCCAGGTATTTGGAGTTATGAAGGTGTGGCAGGGGCACATATTGTGTTTTCTGGTTTGTGCTTCTTGGCAGCTATCTGGCATTGGGTGTATTGGGACCTAGAAATATTCTGCGATGAACGTACGGGCAAACCTTCTTTGGATTTGCCTAAGATCTTTGGAATTCATTTATTTCTCTCAGGGTTGGCTTGCTTTGGTTTTGGCGCATTTCATGTAACAGGTTTGTATGGTCCTGGAATATGGGTGTCCGATCCTTATGGACTAACCGGAAAAGTACAACCTGTAAGTCCTGCATGGGGCGCGGAAGGCTTTGATCCTTTTGTTCCCGGAGGAATTGCCTCTCATCATATTGCAGCGGGTACATTGGGCATATTAGCGGGCTTATTCCATCTTAGTGTCCGTCCGCCTCAACGTCTATACAAAGGATTGCGTATGGGCAATATTGAAACTGTACTTTCCAGTAGTATCGCTGCTGTTTTTTTTGCAGCTTTCGTTGTTGCTGGAACTATGTGGTATGGTTCAGCAACAACTCCAATCGAATTATTTGGTCCCACTCGTTATCAGTGGGATCAAGGATACTTTCAGCAAGAAATATACCGAAGAGTTAGCACCGGACTAGACGAAAATCTAAGTTTATCGGAAGCTTGGTCTAAAATTCCCGAAAAATTAGCTTTTTATGATTACATTGGTAATAATCCGGCAAAAGGGGGATTATTCAGAGCAGGGTCAATGGATAACGGGGATGGAATAGCTGTTGGATGGTTAGGGCACCCTGTCTTTAGAGATAAAGAAGGGCGCGAGCTTTTTGTACGTCGTATGCCTACTTTTTTTGAAACATTTCCGGTGGTTTTGGTGGATGGAGACGGAATTGTGAGAGCCGATGTTCCTTTTAGGAGAGCAGAATCAAAGTATAGTGTTGAACAAGTAGGTGTAACTGTTGAGTTCTATGGTGGCGAACTCAATGGAGTCAGTTATAGTGATCCTGTGACTGTTAAAAAATATGCTAGACGTGCCCAATTAGGTGAAATTTTTGAATTAGATCGGGCTACTTTGAAATCTGATGGCGTTTTTCGTAGCAGTCCAAGGGGTTGGTTCACTTTTGGTCATGCTACGTTTGCTTTGCTCTTCTTTTTCGGACACATTTGGCATGGCGCTAGAACCTTGTTCAGAGATGTTTTTGCTGGTATTGATCCAGATTTGGATGCTCAAGTGGAATTTGGAGCATTCCAAAAAATAGGAGATCCAACTACAAGGAGACAAGTAGTCTGATACAAGATTGCTCTGGTATCTTTCGCCTCTTTTTTTTATTTGACATAGGGTTAGAGTACTTAAGAAATCTTGACTTGAATCACTATCTTTTCTTTTCCTTTTCTTTATATTTATATTTTATACTATATGGTAAATGATGCCAAATGAATAGGTGTGGAAGCTATAATTGTAAACCACGATCGAATCTATGGAAGCATTGGTTTATACATTCCTTTTAGTCTCTACTTTAGGGATAATTTTTTTCGCTATCTTTTTTCGAGAACCGCCTAAGGTTCCAACTAAAAAAGTAAAATAATTTTTCATTATTTCAATTGAAGTAATGAGTCTCCCTACCCTATATGGGAGACTCATTACTTCAACTAGTCCCCGTGTTCTTCGAATGGATCTCTTAGTTGTTGAGAGGGTTGCCCAAAAGCGGTATATAAGGCGTACCCAGTAAAGCTTACAAGTAAACCAGATATAAAGATGGCGATTAGGGTTGCTATTTCCATTTTTAGACAATTTCAAGATCACAATACAATGGATCTATAATAAGATCGTTTATTTACAACTACAACGAAATGGTATACAAAGTCAACAGATCTCAACCAATGATTAAATAAATAGGATTTATGGCTACACAAACCGTCGAGGATAGTTCTAGATCTGGGCCAAGACGAACTACCGTAGGGAATTTATTGAAACCACTGAATTCGGAATATGGTAAAGTAGCTCCGGGCTGGGGGACTACACCACTAATGGGGGTCGCTATGGCCCTATTTGCGGTATTTCTATCTATTATTTTGGAAATTTATAATTCTTCCGTTTTACTGGATGGAATTGCAATGAGTTAACTTTAATAAGAACTATGAAGTACTAGTAAAAAAAAAATTACTTTACTTAAACTTAAAACTTTGATTTCTAGACCATTCTGGTAGTTCGACCGTGGAATTTATTTGTTTCGGTATCTCCGGAATATGAGTGTGTGACTTGTTATAATTGATCCTATTAATAATACAGAGAATAGTTCTGTCATCTCTATCAAGATGAGTCTATTTCGTCGGATAATTATTCTAGTATCTGGAACACGAAATCCATGTAATATAGAATAGATCAAGAAAAGAAATACGAAAACTATGATTCATAACTAATATTCGGACCTCGAAACCGGACTCCAAAAATTTCAAATAAATATTTCCTAAATCAAACGATTTTTCTTCTTTCAGACTTACTTTTTTTTTTTACCGAAGGACAACTCCTTTTCTAGATCTAGATTTTGTTGAGTCATAACATACATTCATTGAATAAGTGATTATGAAAGTGTTCTTACTCAGAGAACCCTTGAGTTTAGCTTGGCTTGAGGCTTGGCTTTATTAAATCATCGTGGTTCTAGTATGAATCTGGAGTTTCAATTGATTCATGGGATCTCAACAAGTGAATTCCTATACCAAATATATATAATAGTTAAAAAAGATAAATAAATAGTTAAATAAGAGTCAATACACATTACAAAAAAACAAGAAATCAAATTAAAAATAAATAGGAAAGAGAAGATTCAAGAGGCC